ATGTGGTTTTATTATTATAATATTATAATATATAAGAACATTAACAATGAACATTAATTAAGTGTAGTAGTTAAAATAAGTTTTCCTATGTTTTTTGGGGGGGTAGGGGGGGTTTACGTTTAAATTTTAAGAAATGAAAAGGGGGTGAATCTTATTATCATTATGTCCTTGATATCATTTATGTAATTCTTCTGTAATGTCTTACTCCATGAAGTTTTATTCCTCCAAAACAAGAAAAAATGTTCAACCTTATTTGACATTGACGCGCTGCACTCTGAAATGCAAATTGAAAGGAAAGAGAGAAAAAATAACCTGACCCCTGTGGAGAGAACGCTCGGCATGTGGGATTATCTCGCCATATGAACTCCACCAACAACTTATGTCAGCGTCGATGAAAGAATGAGTAATAAGCCGGTTTATGGCCCTGAAGTAGGAACCAAATGCCAGGAATAATTCATTTTGTGTAACCCTCACTATTATTGTCCCTCACCATCAATAAACGTATGCATTAAGAAATCAACTGATGGTCGGTTCTTACTACATCCGATTTGGAGTTTAATGAAATGTTGAGACTTGGTATATCTTAACTAATGAATTGACTATTAAAACTTAAATTATTGTATTTATGTGAAATTTAAATTAAAATGTCCTTGATCTCCTTAAATAAATTGTACCTGCTTTATGGGTTAAGGAAAGGTATGTTAAATAACAAGATATGTCTTAATTATCATGTTATTAATGTTATATATATATGAATGGGGATAATACATATATGTATAGCCAAAGAGTAGTTTAATTAAGAATGCTGGCTTTGGGAGCCAGTGGTGGGGGTTGAAGTCCCTTCTTTTTGAGCATGAGGGGGGATTTTAACCCCCGGCATTCGGTTTACAAGACCGACGCTCTGAATCTGAGCTACTAATGCTTGTTAGTTTAGTATTTTGTTCTCTAGTCAACCGGCGGTTGGTATCAGGATTAGGAAAAGGGCGAAGTAAAGTACTGAGGCAATTTGGCCGATAATAATGTAAGGGTGTTCGACGGGTATGCCTCCGATTCAAGTTAGGATAATTACATCGGCAATTAGCGTTCAGAATAAGAATTGTGAGAGCGGGCGGAATGTGAGACTTCGTTGTTTTGATGTGTGAAGGAAAGGAACTACTATAAGAATTAAGATTGAGGCGAGAAGGGCTAGTACACCTCCTAGTTTGTTAGGAATAGATCGTAGGATTGCATATGCAAATAGGAAATATCATTCTGGTTTGATATGGGCGGGTGTCACAAGGGGATTGGCTGGGGTGAAGTTATCTGGATCTCCAAGGTAATTTGGAGAAAATAGGGCAAGTGTTGCGAGGGTAGATAGCATAATTGTGAAGCCAAGGAGATCTTTATAAGAGAAGTATGGGTGGAATGGGATTTTGTCTGCGTTTGAGTTTAGTCCAAGTGGGTTGTTCGAGCCTGTTTCGTGGAGGAAAATTAGATGGACGACGGCTGCTGCTGCAATAATAAATGGTAAAAGGAAGTGGAAGGCAAAGAAGCGTGTAAGGGTGGCACTATCTACTGAGAAGCCTCCTCATACTCATTGAACTAGGGTATTACCTACATAGGGAACGGCAGAAAGAAGATTGGTAATTACTGTAGCGCCTCAGAAAGATATCTGTCCTCATGGAAGTACGTATCCTACGAAAGCGGTGGCTATTACTAAAAGTAGAAGGACTACCCCAACATTCCAAGTTTCCTTGTTTAGGTAGGAGCCGTAATAAAGGCCTCGGCCAATGTGGAAATATAAGCAGATGAAGAAGAACGAGGCACCATTTGCGTGTAAGTTACGAATTAATCAGCCGTAATTAACGTCTCGGCAAATGTGGGCGACGGATGAAAAAGCAGTGGAGATGTCAGATGTATAATGTATTGCGAGGAAAAGTCCTGTAAGGATTTGTGTAATAAGGCATAAACCAAGGAGAGAGCCAAAGTTTCATCAGGCAGAAATGTTTGAGGGGGTTGGGAGGTCAATTACTATGTCGTTAACGATTTTTAGTAGGGGGTGGGTTTTGCGTAGGCTGGCCATTAGTGTTTTTGTAGTTGAGTAACAACGATGGTTTTTCACGCCATAGGTCCTGGTTAAAATCCTGGCAGAAACTATGTTTTATGCGCTTGTTTTTCTTTTATTAGGGATGTTGGTTGTAATGATTGTATTGTCTACAAACCCTGCCCCCTTTTATGGGGTATTTAATTTAGTGCTGGTTGCGTTACTTTGTTGTGGGGCTTCAGTTCTACATGGGGGGACTTTCTTGTCTTTGGTGTTGTTAATAATTTACATGGGGGGAATGTTGGTTGTTTTTATTTATTCGTCGGCGTTATCTGCAGATAAAGATCCTGAGGCGCCAACAGGTTGACAGGTTATTTTATTTTTCTTTGGATATTTTTTTTTTGTTTTTGGTATCTTGTACACAAATACGGTCCTTGATGAAGAGCTTTGATGGGGGGTCTCTGGGGAGTTAGATTGGGATGCAGTTTTTCGGGGAGATATGGATGGGGTATCGTTAATGTATTCTAGCGGAGGAGGAGTATTGCTCTTGGGGGCCTGGGTTTTACTGTTAACTCTATTTGTAGTATTGGAGTTGGTTCGGGGGTTAGATCGGGGGGCTCTTCGAGCAGTTAGGTAAGTAGTACAAGGGTTGAAAGGGCGAGGGTAGTAAGGAAAAGAACAAGGTATGTTTTGATTGATCCTTGTTGAATGTTGCTAATAGTAGAAATGAGGGGGGTGTTAATGGATGAGATTGTTTTTGGTCCGATCTTTTCTAGTCAGGTTAGATCAATAATTTGAGTGGCAATTGTTTGTCCTAGAATAAGGTTAATTTTAGGAGAGGCTCGGTGTACAATAGTTGGGAAGAAGCCAAGCATATTTGAGAAATGGTGGGGAGCCAGGTGTGGTGTAGGTTTGAGTTGTTTGGAGGTTAGGGAGGCTAGTTCTAAGGCAATTAGGAGCCCTAAGATAGTGACGATTAGAGCAGTTAGTTTAATTATTGAGGGTATGGACATAATAGGTGTTTTTGTTGGGAGAAGGTTTGAGGTGATTAAGAGGCCGGCAATGATGCTGCCTCATGCTAGTCGTTTGATGGGGTTAATTACGGATGGATTGTTTTCATTAATTGGTGAAAAAGAGTTAAAGCGAGGGTGGCCTATGGAAACGAAGAATACTACTCGGAGGCTGTATACAGCTGTAAAGGAGGTTGCTAGGAGGGTTAGGCATAGGGCTCAGGCGTTTAATTGGGAGGTGTTTAAGGATTCGATGATGGCGTCTTTGGAAAAGAAGCCGGCTAGGAATGGGGTTCCGGTTAAGGCTAAACTGCCAATTGTTAAGCAAGAAGAGGTGACAGGAGTTAAGTGGTGTATTCCTCCTATTTTTCGAATATCTTGTTCGTCGTTTAAGCTATGGATGATGGACCCGGAACATAAGAATAGCATGGCCTTAAAAAAGGCGTGAGTACAGATATGTAGGAAGGCAAGTTGGGGTTGATTGAGGCCGACAGTAACTATTATTAAGCCTAGTTGGCTGGAAGTTGAGAAGGCTACAATTTTTTTGATGTCGTTTTGGGTTAAGGCACAGGTAGCAGTGAATAGTGTGGTAAGGGCCCCTAGACATAGGCAGAGTGTTAGGGCTGTTGGGTTAGTTTCTAAAAGGGGGGAGACACGAATTATTAAGAAGATTCCGGCAACAACTATTGTGCTTGAGTGGAGTAGGGCAGAGACCGGCGTGGGCCCCTCTATTGCAGAGGGGAGTCAGGGGTGAAGACCAAATTGGGCTGATTTGCCTGTTGCGGCTAAAATTAGGGCAATAAGGGGGAGGGTTATGTCTATGTTTTTGGTGGCAAAAAAGATTTGTTGAAGTTCTCAGGAGTTTAGGCGGGTTGCTATTCAGGCCATGGCAATAATTAGTCCAATATCTCCGACTCGGTTGTAGAGGACTGCTTGTAGTGCTGCTGTGTTGGCATCTGCTCGTCCGTATCATCAGCCAATAAGAAGGAAGGATATAATGCCGACTCCTTCTCAGCCGATGAATAGTTGGAATATATTGTTGGCGGTGACAAGAATAATTATTGCGATCAGGAAAACTAGAAGGTATTTAAAGAATCGGTTCATGAATGGGTCTGAGTGTATATATCAGGATGCAAATTCTAGAATGGACCAGGTTACATAAAGTGCTACTGGAGTAAAAATAATTGAATAGGAGTCGAATTTAAAGCTGATGTTAATGTCAAAGGTAAGGGTATTTATTCAGTTTAGATTGGTAATGATAGATTCGGTCCCTTCGTTTAGGTGAAGGAACAGGGGAAGGAGGCTGATGAGGAAGGCATATTTTACTGCTGTTTTTACCTGGGTGAGGGCTCAGTTTGGGTTAAGAGGTTTAGGGCTAAAGGTTGTTAAAACCGGGTAAATGAGTAGTGCGAAGATAATGACTAGGCTCGATGTTATGATTAGAGGGGTAGAGTGCATAGCTTTTACTTGGAGTTGCACCAAGAGTTTTTGGTTCCTAAGACCAACGGATGAGCTATTATCCTTTAAAAGCTGTTCGAATGAGCCCCGGAGTTTAACCGAGGGGATGAAGATTAGCAGTCTTCATTGTTGCGAACCTCTTTCGGTGGATAAGGGGGTTTTAACCTCTGTTTTTAGAATCACAATCTAATGTTTTAGTTAAACTATATCTACAGGCGGTTCACCCTCAAATTAGTTCTGGTTTTAAAATGATTAGGATTAATGGGAGAAGGTGAAGGGCAATAAGGAGGTGCTCTCGGGTATGAGAGGGTTCTAGGGCTAAAAGGTGATTAGGGGTGGGCCCTCGTTGGGTTATTAAGAATATGTAGAGTGAGTAGCCGGCAGTAATTAGGGTCCCTAGACCAGTGAGGCCGATTGTTCAAGGGGATCAGTTGAATAGGGAGGTAATAATTATTAGTTCGCCCATTAAGTTTGGAAGGGGAGGAAGTGCTAGATTAGCGAGGCTTGCAATAAATCATCAGGCTCCCATTAATGGGAGCATTATTTGTATTCCTCGGGCGAGAACTATGGTTCGGCTATGTGTGCGTTCATAACTGGTGTTGGCAAGGCAGAATAGGGCAGATGATGTCAGCCCATGGGCAATTATAAGGATAAGTGCACCCGTGAATCCTCAGGGGGTTTGGATAAGAATACCTCCAACTACCAGGCCTATGTGACTAACTGATGAATAGGCAATTAGTGATTTTAAGTCTGTTTGGCGTATGCAAATGGAGCCAGTTATAATTACACCTCATAGGGCTAAGATAATAAAAGGATAACTTAGTTCTTTGGTTAGGGGGTCTATGGTAATTAAGATTCGTATTATGCCGTAGCCTCCCAATTTTAGTAATACGGCGGCTAGGATTATGGACCCTGCAATTGGAGCTTCTACGTGGGCTTTAGGCAATCAAAGGTGGACTCCATAAAGGGGTATTTTTACTAAAAATGCCAGGATGCATCCTGCTCACCAAATTTTGTCTGCATACGTGGTTAGTTCGAGTTGGGCCAAGTGGGGCAGGACGAGTAGGGATAGGGATCCATTTGAGTTTTGTAAGAGTAGTAGAGCGATAAGGAGTGGTAGTGAACCTGCCAAGGTGTAGAAAAGAAAGTATGTTCCTGCATTAAGACGTTCGGCTTGGTTCCCTCATCGGGTAATTAAAATTAGAGTGGGGATAAGCGTGGCTTCAAATATCACGTAAAACATGATTATTTCTGTAGCGGAAAAGGCAAGGATCAGGAAAAATTGCAGGGAGGTGAGTAGGGTAATGTACATCCGTTGTCGGCTAATTGGTTCGTGGGACGTGTGGTTTTGGCTGGCTAGAATTATTAGGGGAAGGAGTCAGCATGAAAGGATTAGGAGAGGAGTTGATAGGGGGTCAGTAGCTAAGTATGGGTTTAGGAAAGTTCATCCGGTTTCGGATGTGTTTTTTAGTCATAGAAGGCTAGTGAGGGCAATTAATAGGCTGCTGAGGAGTGAAGATGGTCATAGTCATTTAGGGGGAGTCAATCATGTTGTTAGCATGAGCATGGCGGTTGGGATTAGGATTTTTAGCATTGTAGGAGGTTTAAGTTTTGTAGGTGGTCAGATCCGTGAGTGCGGGCCGTAGCAACTATTAAAGCAAGGCCAACGCCGGCTTCACATGCTGAGAATGCTAGTAGGAGTAAGGGTGCGGCTGAGAAACTGGTAGAGGACATTTGCAGACTTCATGTTGAGAGCGCAAGGAATAGGGCTAATATTATGCTTTCAAGACATAAAAGGGCAGACAGGAGGTGAATTCGGTAGAATGCAAGGCCAAACAGTCCTAGGAAAAAGACTGAGGTGAAGGATAGTTGGATGAGGGTCATTAGGTTAATTATGGACTTTAACCATAAGTTTTTGAGCCGAAATCAAATGTTTTATTTAAACTAATTACCTATTCAGCTCATTCAAGACCTCCTTGGAATCATTCGTAGGCTAGGCCTACTGTCAGGAGAATTAAAAGGGCAGAGGTTCACAGGAGTGTCAGGGTGGGGGATGGGAGTTGGTCCCCTCAGGGGAGGGGAAGGAGGAGGGCAATTTCTAAGTCAAAGAGGAGGAATAGAATTGCGACTAAGAAGAAGCGCAATGAGAAGGGGAGTCGGGCTGACCCCAGGGGGTCAAAGCCACATTCATAGGGAGATAGTTTTTGGTAGTCGGGTGTGAGGGCAGGAAGTCAAAATGAGACGGTTATTAAAATGAGGGATAAAGCTGTGGTAATGGTTAGTATGGTTATTAGTAAGTTCATTATCTTTCCTTGGAGTTTAACCAAGACTAGGTGATTGGAAGTCACAGGTACTGACTTTATACTAGAAAGATTATGAGCCTCATCAGTAGATTGAGATATATAGGAATAGTCAAACAACGTCTACGAAGTGTCAGTATCAGGCGGCTGCTTCGAAGCCAAAGTGGTGTTCGGAAGTGAAGTGATATCGGATTTGTCGAATTAGGCATACGGCTAGGAAAGTTGATCCAATGATGACGTGAAGCCCGTGGAAGCCCGTAGCAACGAAGAAGGTTGAGCCGTAGACTCCGTCTGCAATTGTAAATGGGGCTTCGTAATATTCTATTGCTTGAAGAAATGTAAAGTAGAATCCTAGAAGGATTGTAAGGGTAAGGGAGTGGATTGCTTGTTTTCGTTCCCCTTCTATGATGCTGTGGTGGGCTCAGGTTACGGTTACTCCTGATGCTAGTAAGACTGCTGTGTTAAGTAGAGGGACTTCGAATGGATTCAGTGGAGTGATACCGGCAGGGGGTCAGCAGCCTCCTAATTCGGGAGTGGGGGCTAGGCTTGCGTGGTAGAATGCTCAGAAGAAGCCAAGAAAGAAGAATACTTCAGAGGTAATGAATAGAATCATTCCGTATCGAAGGCCTTTTTGGACAGGGGGAGTGTGGTGGCCTTGGAATGTGCCTTCTCGTACAATATCTCGTCATCATTGGAGTATTGTGAGTAAGAGCAAAACTAGTCCTAGGGTTATTAGGATGGTTGAGTTAAAATGGAATCAGATGGCTAAGCCAGAGGTAAGAAGAAGGGCGGCGACGGCTCCTGTCAGAGGTCATGGGCTTGGGTCTACTATATGGTATGGGTGTGCTTGATGGGCCATTAGACGTTTTCTTGTAGGTAAAGGCTTAGAAGAAGGACGAAAACGTAGGCTTGGATTATTGCGACGGCAACTTCTAGAAGAGTTAGGAGGAATAATAAGGTGGATGTTAAAATGGCGACGGTTGGTATTAGGGGAAGTAGGACGAAAGCTGCTGTAGCAATTAGTTGAATCAGTAAGTGGCCTGCTGTGAGGTTGGCGGTCAATCGAACACCAAGGGCTAAAGGCCGAATGAAGAGACTAACAGTTTCAATAATAATTAGTACAGGAATTAGGGCGTTAGGGGTACCTTCTGGGAGGAGGTGACCCAGGGCTGCTGTTGGGTTGTTACGTAGGCCAATAATTACGGTTGCAAGTCATAGGGGTACTGCTAGGGCTATGTTTACGGAAAGTTGTGTGGTGGGGGTGAATGTATATGGGAGAAGTCCTAGCATATTAATAGTGATAAGGAATACCATTAGAGAGGCAAACATTAAGGCTCACTTGTGTCCTCCCATGTTTAGTGGTAAAAGAAGTTGTTGAGTAAATCGATTGATGAATTGGCTTTGGAGGGTTAAAAGACGGTTGTTAGTTCAGCGGTTGGTTGGCGTGGGGAAGAGGGTTCAAGGTAGAAGAAGGGCTAGGGCAATTAGGGGAATACCAAAGGCAGTGGGGCTTAGGAACTGGTCGAAAAAGCTTAGTGTCATGTTCAGGTTCAGGGTTTAATTTCTTTAGGGCAAGTGCTCTGGGAGGAGGGCTCATTTGGGAATGAGTGAGCTATAATTTTTGGGGGGAGGAAGATTAGGAATACACATCAAGAGAAAAATATAATAAGGAATCAGGGTGCTGGGTTGAGTTGAGGCATTTCACTAAGGGTGTTTGGTAGGCACCATTTTTAGCTTAAAAGGCTAACGCTGCATCCGTTTTAGCTTCTTAGTGAGGCATCTTCAAGCATTAGGGAGGATCAGTTTTCAAAGTGTTCTAGTGGGACGGCTTCAACAACGATTGGCATGAAGCTGTGGTTAGCCCCGCAGATTTCAGAGCATTGACCATAAAAAACACCAGGTCGGGAGAGGATGAAGGCTGTTTGATTTAGACGGCCGGGTACGGCGTCCATTTTAACGCCTAAAGAGGGGACGGCTCAGGAGTGGAGGACATCTTCTGCTGAGACTAGGATTCGAATGGGGGAGTCCACTGGAACAACCATTCGATGGTCAGTTTCTAAAAGGCGAAATTGTCCAGGAGTTAAATCTTGTGTGGGTACCATGTAGGAGTCAAAGGCCAGGTCGTTATAGTCTGTATATTCATAACTTCAGTACCATTGGTGACCCATGGCTTTAATTGTTAGGTGGGGGTCGTTAATTTCGTCTATTAAATAAAGAATTCGGAGGGAGGGGAGGGCAATAAGGATAAGAATAATTGCTGGTAGGATGGTTCAGATAATTTCAATTTCTTGAGAGTCTAGAATATACTTATTGGTTAGTTTAGTGGATACTATAGCAACAATAATATAAAGTACTAGTGTGCTAATAAGGAAAACGATTATTAGAGCGTGGTCGTGGAAATGAAGGAGTTCTTCTATTACTGGTGAAGCTGCATCTTGAAACCCTAGTTGTGAAGGATGTGCCATTAAAAATAAGACACGTGGGGCTTTAACCCACAATTTTACCTTGACAAAGTAATGTAATTGCTATTTTACTAGTGTCTTATGAAGAAAGTGACAGAGTGGTTTTGTGGCTGGCTTGAAACCAGTTTACGGGGGTTCGATTCCTCCCTTTCTCGGCTGGAGAGTTGAGTTTGAACGAAGGCGGGTTCTTCAAATGTGTGATAAGGAGGAGGGCATCCGTGAAGTCATTCTACGTTTGTGGCTGTAAGCTCAATTGCTTGAACTTCTCGTTTAGCAGTAAAAGCTTCTCAAAGGATAAAGAGGAACATAATAACTGCTACCAGAGATACCATTGAGCCAATTGATGAGATGGTGTTTCATAATGCATAGGCGTCGGGATAGTCTGAGTATCGTCGGGGTATTCCGGCTAGGCCAAGGAAGTGTTGGGGGAAGAAGGTTAGGTTTACGCCGATGAACATAACTACGAAGTGGATCTTAGTTCAAGTGCTGTGGAGAGTGTAACCTGAAAATAGTGGGAATCAGTGAACGAATGCTCCTATAATAGCAAATACGGCGCCCATGGAAAGGACATAGTGGAAGTGGGCAACTACGTAGTAGGTATCATGTAATACGATGTCTAGGGATGAGTTGGCTAAGACAATGCCGGTCAGGCCTCCCACTGTAAATAGGAAAATGAAGCCGAGAGCTCAAAGCATGGGGGTTTCTCATTTGATTGAGCCTCCATGTAGGGTTGCAAGTCAGCTAAAAACTTTAACTCCTGTTGGAATGGCAATAATTATTGTAGCAGAGGTAAAGTAGGCTCGGGTGTCTACGTCTATTCCGACTGTAAACATGTGGTGGGCTCATACAATAAAGCCTAAAAGTCCGATGGCCATCATAGCTCAGACCATTCCTATATAACCGAAGGGTTCTTTTTTGCCCGAGTAGTAGGCAACAATATGTGAAATCATTCCGAAACCGGGGAGAATCAGAATGTAGACTTCAGGATGACCGAAGAACCAGAATAAGTGTTGGTATAGAATGGGGTCTCCTCCTCCTGCTGGATCAAAGAAAGTTGTATTAAGATTCCGATCAGTAAGAAGCATTGTAATTCCTGCCGCAAGAACTGGGAGGGAAAGTAGAAGGAGTACAGCAGTAATTAAGACGGCTCAAACAAATAGAGGTGTCTGATATTGTGAGATTGCAGGTGGTTTTATATTAATAATTGTTGTAATGAAATTAATTGCCCCTAGAATGGAGGAGACACCAGCGAGGTGAAGAGAGAAGATGGTGAGGTCTACAGAAGCGCCTGCGTGGGCAAGGTTTCCTGCTAGGGGCGGGTAAACGGTTCAACCTGTGCCTGCCCCGGCTTCTACTCCTGAAGAGGCTAGGAGGAGTAAGAATGATGGGGGAAGAAGTCAGAAGCTTATGTTATTCATTCGAGGGAATGCTATATCAGGGGCTCCAATTATAAGAGGAATAAGTCAGTTGCCAAAGCCCCCAATCATGATTGGTATTACTATAAAGAAAATCATTACGAATGCATGGGCTGTAACGATTACGTTATAGATCTGGTCGTCGCCCAATAGTGCGCCGGGTTGGCTAAGTTCGGCCCGAATAAGGAGGCTTAGTGCAGTACCCACTATTCCGGCTCAGGCACCAAAAATCAGGTATAGGGTGCCAATATCTTTGTGATTGGTTGAGAAAAATCAGCGTGTGATTGCCACAGGTAGAATGGCTGAGGGTTAAGCGGTGGTTTGTAGCCCCATATACAGAGGTTTAAGTCCTCTTTCTATCAGCCCTGGGGTGTTACATGTTAGATTGCAAATCTAAAGAAGCAGATTGACGTCTGCCGGGGCTTTCCCCGCCTTTTGCTTTTGCTAGGCGGGGAAAGTTAGATGGAAGCTCGTTGGTTTTGGGCGCTTAGCTGTTAACTAAGAGTTTGCAGGATCGAGGCCTGCCTGTCTAGGTAAGGCTTTAGCTTAATTAAAGTGTCTGTTTTGCATGCAGGAGATGTGAGATAATGGCTCGCAAGTCTTATCAGGGACTGAAAGATTTTCACTTCCACTGAGAGCTTTGAAGGCTCTTGGTCTGGTGTTAACCTAAGTCTCTTATGAGTTAAAGAGTGTCAGTAGCTCAGGGGTTAAGGGAAGGAGAAGAATGGAAGAAGACATTAAGATAGCGGCTGGTAATGTTTTTTTGGTTGTTTGGGTTCGTCAGGGTAGTGTTCCCATTAGGTTATTTGGGGCAATGGTTAAGGTTATGGCGTATGAGAGACGTAGATAGAAGTAGAGACTTAGAAGGGCGCTTAGGGCTGCTAATGTAGCTGTAACGCCTAGGTCTTGTTTTGTGAGCTCTTGGAGGATTAATCATTTAGGTATAAACCCAGTTAGTGGGGGTAAGCCCCCTAGGGAAAGGAGAATTAAGGGCATTAGTGCCGAGATAGCTGGTATTTTAGCCCATGAGATTGTTAGAGTACCAACTGTTGTGGCTTTGTTTATGATGAAGGCAAGGAAGGTGGAGGATGTTATTACAATGTATAGGGCCAGTGTTATTACAGCTAGGGTTGGTGAGAATTGAAGGATAATAATTATTCATCCTAGGTGAGCGATGGAGGAGTAGGCCAGAATTTTCCGTACTTGTGTTTGATTTAGGCCACCTCATCCCCCAACAAGTATGGATAAAATGGCAAGGAGAATCAATAGTGTTTGGTTGTTAGGTTGAAGTTGTAAGAGGAGGGAAAAGGGTGCGATTTTTTGTCATGTAGCTAGAATGAGCCCAGTTGAAAGGTCTAGGCCTTGTATAACTTCTGGGAGTCATGTGTGCAGAGGGGCTAGTCCAATTTTTAGGGCCAATGCAATGGTGATTATGGTTGTTGGCACTGGATGAGTAGCTTGTTGAAGTTCCCATTGACCAGTCATTCAGGCGTTGGTCGTGGCTGCGAGGAGGAGGGTTGCTGCTGCGGCAGCTTGGGTTAAGAAGTATTTTGTAGTGGCTTCAATTGCTCGTGGGTGGTGTTGTTGGGCTATTAAGGGAATAATAGCGAGGGTGTTGATTTCTAAGCCCATTCATGCAATTAATCAGTGTGTGCTGGTAGTTGTGATTGTTGTTCCTAGCAGTAAACCAAAGAAAAGGGAAGAGGTAATATAAGGGTTCATTTGTAAAGGGGGGATTTTAACCTCCATTTTTAGGGTATGGGCCTAAAAGCTTGTTTAGCTGACTTTACTAGAAAGTGGTGTAGTGGAAGCACTGAGAGTTTTGATCTCTCCGGGTTGGGTTCAAATCCCTTCTTTCTAAGGAGCTGGAGGGACTTTAACCCTCATGATTCACTCTATCAAAGTGGTCCTTTGTTTCAGGCACAGTTCCTTTACATTTGAGGGGGAAGGCCTGCTATTGTAGTTGGGAGTGCAAGATGTCAGATAATGAATGCTAAGGTTAGTGGTAGGAAGTTTTTTCATGTGAGATGTATTAGCTGATCATATCGGAATCGGGGGTAGGAGGCGCGAGCTCACAGGAAAATGAGGGATAGGATAGCTGTTTTTGTCATTAAGTTAATGGAGGTAAGTTCGGGTGTAGCGGGCATATGGAAGGCTCCGAGGAACAGGATTGTGGATAGCGTGTTTATTAGGAGGATGTTAGCATATTCTGCTAGAAAGAAAAGGGCGAAAGGGCCACCTGCATACTCAACGTTGAATCCGGACACTAGTTCTGATTCACCTTCCGTTAGGTCAAAGGGGGCTCGGTTTGTTTCGGCTAATGTAGAAATGTATCATATTGCTGCAAGGGGTCAGGTTGGAATAATTAGTCAGATGCTTTCTTGGGTCGTGTTAAATGTCTGCAAGGTAAAGTTACCTGTGAAGATAATTAAGGATAATAAGATAAGTCCAAGACTTACTTCGTATGAAATTATTTGTGCGACAGCTCGTAAGGATCCTATTAGGGCGTATTTTGAGTTGGATGCTCAGCCAGAACCCAAGATTGAGTAGACTGCTAGGCTGGAGATGGCCAGGACAAATAAAATGGCTAGGTTTAAATCAAGAATTGGATAGGGAAGGGGTATTGGTGTTCATATCATTATGGCAAGTGTAAGGGCTAATGTAGGGGCAATAATAAACAGGATGGGGGCAGAGGTGGAGGGTCGGACTGGTTCTTTGATGAAAAGCTTTACGCCATCAGCAATGGGTTGAAGGAGTCCATATGGTCCTACAATATTAGGGCCTTTCCGTAATTGTATATATCCTAGGACTTTTCGTTCAATTAATGTTAAGAAAGCTACGGCTAATAGAACGGGGACAATAATAGCTAGGGGGTGGATTAAGTGGGTGATTAGTATTGAGGTCATAGTTAGAGAGAGGAATTGAACCTCTGTTCGAAGGGTTTAAGGCTTTTGCAATTCCGGGCTCTGCCACACTAACATGTCATGTTCTTTGACTTGGTTTATGTACTCTCTTATTTGCTTGAGCTGGGTTCAGCAAGTGAGAGTGAGGCTTGTTTAGACATTGGCCCCTCTTTTTCGGTCCTTTCGTACTGGAAAAAGGTACTTCATAGATAGAAACTGACCTGGATTACTCCGGTCTGAACTCAGATCACGTAGGACTTTAATCGTTGAACAAACGAACCTTTAATAGCGGCTGCACCATTAGGATGTCCTGATCCAACATCGAGGTCGTAAACCCTCTTGTCGATATGGACTCTAAAAGAGGATTGCGCTGTTATCCCTAGGGTAACTCGGTTCGTTAATCGGCTTTAGCCGGATCATTATTGGTCAGATGTTCTGTTACTTAGAGTGGTGACTCTTGGTTTTAAAAAGGGTATTTTTATTCCACATGGGGGTTTTTTGTTGCCCCGCGGTCGCCCCAACCAAAGACATTAAAACAGGGTCCCTAGGTTTATTTCTTTTATTTGAGGTTTATTGACAGGGGCTGTCTTTTGTCTAAAGCTCCATAGGGTCTTCTCGTCTTATGGTTTTATCCCCGCTTCTGCACGGGGAGATCAAGTTCATTGACTTGAGAAAGGAGACAGCTAAGCCCTCGTTATGCCATTCATACAGGTCCACATTTAAAGGACAAGTGATTGCGCTACCTTTGCACGGTCAAAATACCGCGGCCGTTAAACATATAGTCACAGGGCAGGCGTGACCTCTTATTCAATGGGGCAAGAGGCGATGTTTTTGGTAAACAGGCGAGGCTTTGAGTTTGCCGAGTTCCTTCTTTTTCTTTTAGTCTTTCCTATTTAGCACACCAGTGTAGGGGTAACGGATGAGTGTTAAATGTTTTTCTTGTTATGGGTTTAGTATTTATTACCCTCTTTGATTGGGTCCGTTAAATTTCGGTGTGGGTTCGTTCTGATGTACACTTGTGCTTGGAGGGGGTCGGCCCCCTTATTACTCATTTTAGCATAATTTCTTCTATGGGAGCATAGAAAAGCCTGGTAGGGAAAGGGGTTAGGAGTTTTTATTGGTATTTGTGGTGGGGGCGTGCTAGAGCTTTAACGCTTTCTTGTGGTGGCTGCTTCTAAGCCTACTTGAGCGCGATACCTTAATTTTGTATAATCCTTATCCTCCTGTATAAAGTTGTTTCTTGTATCAAATGGGCTGTACCCCCTTTGATTAACTCTTTTGGTTTCTTAAAGTCGGGATTGTAAAAGTAGTTGTGGAGTTAAGAAGCCAAAAGGCTGAGCTTATACTCAGTTCTCAGGCAACCAGCTATAACTGAACTCGGTAGGTTTATCACCTCTACTCAAAGCTCTTTCCACTCTTTTGCCACAGAGACGGATGTGCCCTATAAAGGCTGTCTTGGAGTAGCTCATTCAGTTTCGGGGTGTTAGACTAAAGTGCTCTTTGCCTAATTATACTAGCTAAATCATGATGCAAAAGGTACGAGGTGTAATCTCTGCTTTTTTTTACTTTACTGGGTTATTTCATTTCTCTTTCAGCGTTCCCTTGCGGTACTTTGTCTATAGCTCCTAGGTCCTTTTCTATCTCCTATACTGGGGTGGTAAAATGATTTGTTTAGTTTAGTTAAGTATGTTAGGGGGTATTAATAGTGGGTTGTTGTGTGTGGGGTGGGGGCTAGCTGTTAGGTGTCGGGGCAGCTCGATTTGCACGGGCGTCAACTCGGTGTAAGGGAGGTGCTTTAAGCTGTTAAGCTATGCTCCGATTTTTCCAAGTGCACCTTCCGGTACACTTACCATGTTACGACTTGCCTCCCCTTTTCTTTTGGTGGCTTATTAATTATTTTTAAGGTTAAGAGTTTGGGGAGAGTGACGGGCGGTGTGTGCGCGCTTCATAGCCGGTTTCAGCATGACACTCTTCTTCTTGCTTACTGCTAAATCCTCCTTCGGGTGTGCGTTTCAGCACATCTTTCGTGTTCTCTAGGCAGAGAATGTAGCCCATTTTGTCCCCCTCCATACGCTACACCTCGACCTGACGTTTTTGGCTGTGCCAATTTTGTCTACTATTTGCCCTTCACAGGGTAGGCTGACGACGGTGGTATATAGGCGGTTAAAACAAGGAGGGGTGAGGTTGAACGGGGAGTATCGGTTCTAAAACAGGCTCCTCTAGATGGTTTTAAAGCACCGCCAAGTCCTTTGGGTTTTAAGCTAATGCTCGTAGTAACCAGGCGGATATGTACGTAGTTTCATATCGTGTTTAGGGGTAGGCATAGTGGGGTATCTAATCCCAGTTTGTGCCCTAGCTTTCGTGGGTTCGAATTAATGAGGCTACTTTCGTTATTGTTCTTCGTTGCTTCGGAAGCGTATAACAGCCTTGAAGGTGTTCGGTCTCAGTTTATTATTATTTTTCTAACCACCCTTTACGCCGTCGGCTAACAACTTGGGTCTCTCGTATAACCGCGGTGGCTGGCACGAGTTTTACCGACTCTTTAGATCATGACTAAGTCAAGTTTTCACTTATGGCTTAATGTTTATCACTGCTGAATTCCCTTGAGGGCGTGGCAAAGCTAGGCGTCATGGGCTACAAATTTGTGTGCCTGATACCAACTCCCGATTTCCGGACGGGGGGCGGGGGGCATTCTCACTGGGGTGCGGATACTTGCATGTGTAAGTTTGATCAGAGTTGTTAGTAAAGTCAGGACCAAGCTTTTGTGCCTGCGGGACTTTTCAAGGTCCATCTTAGCATCTTCAGTACTCTGCTTTGATTAAGCTACGCTAGC